GGATTTCGATATAACTCAAAACTACAATCAATTGTGGATTCAATGCGACAATTGTTATGGATTAATGTATAAGAAAGTCAAAATGAATGTTTGTGAACAATGTGGACATTATTTGAAAATGAGTAGTTCAGAGAGAATCGAGCTTTCGATTGATCCAGGTACTTGGAATCCTATGGATGAAGACATGGTCTCTGCGGATCCCATTAAATTTCATTCGAAGGAGGAACCTTATAAAAATCGTATTGACTCTGCTCAAAAAACTACAGGATTGACTGACGCTGTTCAAACAGGTACAGGTCAACTAAACGGTATTCCGGTAGCCCTTGGGGTTATGGATTTTCAGTTTATGGGGGGTAGTATGGGATCCGTAGTAGGCGAAAAAATAACTCGTTTGATCGAGTATGCTACCAATCAATGTTTACCTCTTATTTTAGTGTGTTCTTCCGGAGGAGCACGAATGCAAGAAGGAAGTTTAAGTTTGATGCAAATGGCTAAAATTTCTTCAGTTTTATGTGATTATCAATCAAGTAAAAAGTTATTCTATATATCAATTCTTACATCTCCTACTACCGGTGGGGTGACAGCTAGTTTTGGTATGTTGGGGGATATGATTATTGCCGAACCCTATGCCTATATTGCATTTGCGGGTAAAAGAGTAATTGAACAAACATTGAAAAAAGCCGTGCCTGAAGGTTCACAAGCGGCTGAATCTTTATTACGTAAGGGCTTACTGGATGCAATTGTACCACGTAATCTTTTAAAAGGTGTTCTGAGCGAGTTATTTCAGCTCCATGCTTTTTTTCCTTTGAACAAAAATTAAATCAAATAGAACGGGTAGTTTATCAGAATTAAACGAAAACCCTGAAAAATTCATTTTTCTTTCGAATCATTTTTTTTATCGATATTCTTGTTTACTACTCAGTAAACCTCTACCAACAAGCTAAAAAGTGAATTTTTGCTTTGGGGAAGTTCAAATTAGACTAGACAAATAAAAAAAAGTTCATTTTCCTCCCTTGCTTGCATATGTATAGATAATTCAAATAGAGATATATACAGATCTACAGAGAGTCTTCCATTTTGTAGAAATTTGTAATGGAATAAAATTTTTTCTTTATTAATGAATATTATAAGACAAAAAGAATAATAAATCTAACAAGGGGATTATGATACATCTATTTTATTTTGAAAGATTAAAAAGTCCATTTATTTAGTTTGGCGTTTCTTGTACCTATTTTTTATTCTATTTCTATTAGGTTCTATTCTATATATTTCTATTAGGTTGTATATTAGTATTAGATATATATTTACTTAAAGATACTTAGTATAATTATATAATATATATAATAGAAATAATAAAAATACAAGATATTCTAAGAATATCTTTAGAATTCAGAATATAACAATAACAGGTACAAATATTAAATGGAGGTACCCATTTTATGACAACTTTCAATAACTTACCCTCTATTTTTGTGCCTTTAGTAGGCCTAGTCTTTCCGGCAATTGCAATGGCTTCTTTATTTCTTCATATTCAAAAAAATAAGATTTTTTAGATCGGCTGAGACCTAATCGTATCACTCCTTTTTTGATTTTAAAAACTTCGATTCGATAAGACCCATTTGGTAGAATATTGTATAACATATAGATTCCTACAAACATAAATAAAAAAAAGCTCTTATGCATGTGTAAACGTAAATAAATTTGCGCTTTTTTGAAAAAAAAAATGAATCATCATCGGGCCGATGTATGAAATTCAAGTCAATCTATTTATTTGTATGTATATAGCTATAGGGGATCATATAAAGGAAGGAGATGTTATTATTTAAGATATAAAAAATTCTATGAATTACTCCTAAGGTAAAGGTTCACAACAAAATAGTTGATGAGAGTTACTTTGAAAACAAAAAAAGGAAAGTCATATTTTCTCAATTCCAAAAAATTGTATAACTGGATCTAATATATATGAGTTGGCGATCAGAATCTATATGGATAGAATTTATAACGGGGTCTCGAAAAACAAGTAATTTCTGCTGGGCCTTTATCCTATTTTTAGGTTCATTCGGATTCTTATTGGTTGGAACTTCCAGTTATCTTGGTAGAAATGTTATATCGTTATTTCCGTCTCAGCAAATCATTTTTTTTCCACAAGGGATTGTGATGTCTTTCTATGGGATCGCAGGTCTCTTTATTAGTTGCTATTTGTGGTGCACTATTTTGTGGAATGTGGGTAGTGGTTATGATCTTTTCGACCGAAAAGAAGGAATAGTGCGTATTTTTCGTTGGGGATTTCCTGGAAAAAGTCGTCGCATCTTTTTACGATTCTTTATGAAAGATATTCAGTCCATCAGAATAGAAGTTAAAGAGGGTGTTTCTGCTCGGCGTGTCCTTTATATGGAAATTCGAGGTCAAGGGGCTATTCCTTTAATTCGTACTGATGAAAATTTTACTACACGAGAAATTGAGCAAAAAGCTGCTGAATTGGCTTACTTCTTACGTGTACCAATTGAAGTATTTTGAAATGAATTAATTTTAAAAGACTAAATGCTTTGGCAGTAGGAAGAAAAAACTAAAGAATTTCTTTCTTTTTTTTTTTGTCAATTGAATATTCATCTATTCTTTTATGCTCGTTTTTTTGATATATTTGATAGAAAATAAAAGGAGTTTCTTCGTCTCGAAATTAGTATTGATCGAAAAAAGGGGGAATAACATCCTGGAAACCCCAATTTTTTCTTCATTCAAGTTGGAAGTGTATTCTGAGTCTATTTCTGTATTCTTTCTAGATTCAAAGCAAAGACTCAGTATTGAATCAACAGAAAAAGAGAAAATGGATTCATAGGCTCACTACATTCTATTGGAATTAGAATAGAAACTCATGCTCGATAGAAATAGTAGATCTAATAGAATCAACAAATGAGGTAGGTTCATTAATAATTCACAGATTCAAAATGGCAAAAAAGAAAGCATTCATTCCTTTTTTTTATTTTACATCTATAGTCTTTTTGCCCTGGTTGATCTCTCTCTGCTGTAATAAAAGTTTGAAAACTTGGATTACTAATTGGTGGAATACTAGACAATGCGAAACTTTTTTGAATGATATTCAAGAAAAAAGTGTTCTAGAAAAATTCATACAATTAGAGGAACTATTCCAGCTCGATGAAATGATAAAGGAATACCCAGAAACCGATTTACAACAATTTCGTCTAGGAATCCACAAAGAAACGATCCAATTCATCAAGATACACAATGAGTATCGTATCCATACAATCTTGCACTTCTCGACAAATCTAATATCTTTCATTATTCTAAGTGGTTATTCCTTTTGGGGTAAGGAAAAGCTTTTTATTCTGAATTCTTGGGTTCAAGAATTCCTATATAATTTAAGTGATACAATTAAAGCTTTTTCGATTCTTTTATTAACTGATTTATGTATCGGATTCCATTCGCCTCACGGTTGGGAACTAATGATTGGTTATATTTACAAAGATTTTGGGTTTGCTCATTATGAGCAAATTTTATCTGGTCTAGTTTCTACCTTTCCAGTCATTCTTGATACAATTTTTAAATATTGGATCTTTCGTTATTTAAATCGTGTATCTCCGTCACTTGTAGTGATTTATCATGCAATAAACGACTAAAAAATGATTCACTGATCCAATTTTAATCTTTCGTACCTTATACATCATAACCAAATCAAAGTCGTATTTACTTTACTCTTTTTACCCATGAGGGATTCCTTGTATATTTCAACACAAAAGATTTTTTTTCAGTAAATGTAAATAGCAGAATTGTGGCTAGGGAAGTATATTATCGACCTACCTAACTTTATTGTAGAAATTTTCGGGATAAACGATTGGACCATGCAAACTAGAAATACCTTTTCTTGGATAAGGGAAGAGATTACTCGCTCCATATCTGTCTCACTCATGATATATATAATAACTTGGGCATCCATTTCAAGTGCATATCCGATTTTTGCCCAGCAGAATTATGAAAATCCACGAGAGGCAACTGGGCGTATTGTATGTGCCAATTGCCATTTAGCTAATAAGCCCGTGGATATTGAGGTTCCACAAACGGTACTTCCTGATACTGTATTTGAAGCAGTTGTTAAAATTCCTTATGATATGCAACTAAAACAAGTTCTAGCTAATGGTAAAAAAGGAGCTTTGAATGTGGGAGCTGTTCTTATTTTACCGGAGGGATTTGAATTAGCCCCCCCCGATCGTATTTCACCCGAGATGAAAGAAAAGATAGGAAATCTGTCTTTTCAGAATTATCGCCCCAATAAAAAAAATATTCTTGTAATAGGTCCTGTTCCTGGTCAAAAATATAGTGAAATAACCTTTCCTATTCTTGCACCAGACCCTGCTACTAATAAAGATGTTCACTTCTTAAAATATCCTATATACGTAGGTGGAAACAGGGGAAGGGGTCAGATTTATCCTGATGGTAGCAAAAGTAACAATACAGTTTATAATGCTACGGCAGGAGGGATAATAAGCAAAATTTTACGAAAAGAAAAAGGGGGATACGAAATAATCATAGTGGATGCATCGAATGGACGCGAAGTGATTGATATTATCCCTCGAGGCCTAGAACTTCTTGTTTCAGAGGGCGAATCCATTAAACTCGATCAACCATTAACGAGTAATCCTAATGTGGGTGGATTTGGTCAGGGGGATGCGGAAATAGTACTTCAAGATCCATTACGTGTCCAAGGCCTTTTGTTCTTCTTAGGATCGGTTGTTTTGGCACAAATCTTTTTGGTTCTTAAAAAGAAACAGTTTGAGAAGGTTCAATTATCCGAAATGAATTTTTAGATCTGTCTATTTAGCTTTATCAAATTCGTAAAAAAGAACAAAAAAAATTATGAAAAGCCTTTTGCCTCTCTTTAGATTTGCTATTCCTTTTCGACCAGATGTCAGGAATTACTTGTATCATAGTCCTAATCCTAGTATGTATATTGAGAAGAATTCACTTTACCCCCCCCCTTTATTTAT